CAGGGCTTTGCAATATTTGATTGATCACAATTCTGTAAATTCCATTTACTATAGAAGTTCCCAGGGAATTCATTAGAGGAATGTTTCCAATAAAAATGGTTTGTTCTTGCATATCCCTACTGTTCTTCCAAATTAATCCCCCCGATACATATAATTCAGAAGAATATGTGAGTGATTCATATATAGCATCTCTTTCTTTTATCGATGGTTCTACTAATTGATATGTTTCCACAAATAATTGAAATTCAATTTCTTGATCTCTATCTTCAATTTTTGGAAACTTATAAAGTTCTTCTGCTAAGCCCTGATCAATGAACCTACAAAATCCTTCAAATTGTATCTGATTAAATCCAGGTATTGTAGACATTCCCCCATTTCCATCCCCAAGCATTTTTAATTTCCCATTTATTGAAAAAAAAAATCCCATTATTGGATCGTTTTTCATCCAATTATATGGATCGATCAGCACTGATGGAATTGCTATTCGGTTTACAGAATCACATAAAATTTTATCTAACTCCATATATGAATATATATGAATATGGAATGTCTGAAATACGTATGAACGGAGGAATAAAGTAAAGCGAATTTGGATTTTCTACTCAAATTGGAATTTGCAACAGATACAACTGGAAAAGAATTGAGAAATTCCACTTAACTTAGACTTATGGAATTTTCTATTTTATATAGAATAACAAAAAGGGATTCAATTTCTACTATTATTTATGATATTACATATTCCAATACAATTAGATACCAGTGAAATACATAATTCGTGATTTTATCTCTTCGATGAGATAAAAATCCAATAGTTAGAAACAATATAAAATTGTTTTTTTAACACTTAGCTTTTTTGCTTTTTTTTTCAGAGATATTTTTTTTTATTTTAATAGAGTTTGTTCAAGCGCAGAAGAAGGCTTTATTAAGCATACGCGGATAGAACTATAGCTACCTATATATGTCTTTCCTTGTATTGCGGGTCTATTCTGTACAGCGCATGGCGTGTTCTAGCAAAATATCGATTTTCTATAGGAATCATAAACAGATAAGATATCTGATTAGCGGTATACGTGTAATAATTTATGTTCTGGGGTTTACATATACTCATAATTGTTGTTATAATTGAAATGGATAAGGCTTTTTTTTTTATTGATTTTTTTTATTGAATTATTGAAAAGAATCAATACTGGATAGTTAGATATCCATTTTGATTTTCTTATATAATTATAATTCGGGAAATACAATTTTAGATTCAAATTCGAGAATCGTTCATGAATTTTCATTCAATAGTTAACGGTTCCAATTTGTCCTGAATTTTGGCTTTTGTCACTGAAAATTCACATTTAATTTTTCCTTTCAATAGAAAGGAGAAAGAATTCAGATAGTGCGTGTTTTGACATACTATAGAAAAGTAATCAAAGAGATGGATCCAATCCAAAAAAAGAAGGATTTTTTTTAGTTTTAGGAAAGGGATTCAGATTAAGAAAAATGGGATTCAAGATACAATTGCAAAAAAAAGAAGTTTAGTAAGAAAAAAAAAAGAAGGGGGAGGATATTTTCTTCTATTTTTGATTTCTATTTTCTATTGCCTTGGCGACATGGCCGAGTGGTAAGGCGGGGGACTGCAAATCCTTTTTCCCCAGTTCAAATCCGGGTGTCGCCTGATCAACAAAAGAGGGGAAATACCTTATTCTGGTTTGCTGATAGATTGTCCCCAATAGAAACAGCGGAGGAAAAAGACTCGTGATATTTCCAAGAGCGCCGCTACTTATTTTGATTTTATTTGCCCTTAATCTTTATCTTTCCCGATTCTACTAGCACTCATATAAGAACTTCTTATAATTAATTGAATTAGATTTTTTGGATTGTTTTATCAATGGTATTGGACAAAATCTTTTTTTTTACTCTGCACCAGCGATAATAATATTATTATTAGTGACTATTATTATTAATAGTCACTATTATTAGTGAAAAATAATGGAAAAAAGTGAACAATACTAGCAAAATTCCTTCATATTCATAGAGATAGGGGACATAATTCACATGGATATAGTAAGTCTCGCTTGGGCTGCTTTGATGGTAGTCTTTACATTTTCCCTTTCACTCGTAGTATGGGGAAGAAGTGGACTCTAGGGATACTACTAATTGATCTAGGGATACTACTAATTGAGTTGAGAAATGCAACTCTATCAATTCTTTTATAGATCGTTCCGCAAAGACTTTTAAATTTAACTATTTTAAATTTTAAATTGAACAATTTATAGTGAAATATTGAAATTGAATTCAATAATTGAATTCAATTTCAAAATTCTATTCGATTCGATATGAATAATATTTGAATAATACCCTTTTAATCATAATCAAATAAATATTTTAATGATTCCAGTGTTCATACTTCAAAAGTAAAAAGAATACAAATGATAGGAAAGTTATTCCAACCGAATTCTTCCTAAATTCTTTATTATATTATGATAAACCGGCTCTTATCAGAGTTATATATGGATAATAAGGAACAGCGGGACCTTTTTTACTTTTTATTTGTTTGCCTTTTTCTGGTTCAAAGACAAAAGAAAGTAGTTCTTTTTTTAGTTATTTAAAAGTTATTAAATTAAGATTTTCTACGGGAAATAAAATAGACATACTGATTCTCTAAGGGGATACTCCGCATACTAAGATATTTTCTTGGAGAAGTCACATATTGCGTACTTAGTACTTAGTTTAGTATTTTTTTTATTATTTTCGTTTTATAAATTTATAAATTCGATTTATGCTATACTTTATTGACTTGACTCATTTCATATTATGATTCAAAGATTTCAAATTGGCGAGGTTTACTAATCCTTTTCTTTTCGTCGAAATCTGAAAAAAACTCCTTTCCTTGGATGATTTGTCAACTGTTCAATCAATGGAATGCTAAAAAAAGATTTCTTGATTTTCTTTTATTAATACATACCCCGACTATTCTTTTTTTTTCTTTTCATTGATTTGATTATTTCAATGGATTCCGGGATTCATATTGACAATAATAAGAAATCCAGGAATTAGAATCATAAGAGTAAGAGGCGCCTTTCAACTATTCCAGATTAATTATTAATTGGAACCAACACAAATCAAACATATGAAAAAAAGAAATCCAATTTGAACCTTATCTACATTCCATATAGATAATTAATATCTATTGTCTAGATATCTATCTATATATGAAGATGACATTCTAGATTGATCCATATTAAGCCCAGTACCACTTTATATTCTAGTATACTAGAATAACAAAAATAGATAGTATGGTAGTAAATATATTACTTTCTACCATACTATCGGGTCTCATAGAATCCTGCTGATTCTAGTTCGCTCATTTCAGCTAAAACACAAAATTGGAATTATTTTCATTTTATTTCGTTAATTCTTGATATTGATAAGAACTAAGAAGTCAAGTTTCATTCAAATTAATCACTTTGACTAACAGTTTTTACATATATTATAAGTAAAAAAGCAGTAGGAACTAGAATGAACAGTGCAGTAGCAATAAATGCGAGAATATTTACTTCCATAATGTCATCGTTTCGTTTTTCTTTACTTCACAATAATTCGGGATTTAATCCCATAAGAGATGATAAATCTTTCGCCTCTAAATTCAATGGGATGAATTCCATCTCGATGATATCAAATCAGATCAATATCATGAATAACAATATCTGAACTCTCAAATCGATTTATCGTCGAGAATTGAATAGTATAACATAGAAAGATCATTTATTCATACCAAATCCAAAAAAGTATTCCTGACCCAATCGAAAATTTTCTTACTTTGTTACTTTATTTATCATTCTTTTCCATTCTTTCTTTTCTATCTTTTCTATTCTTTTCTATAAAACTATCTCCTTCCTTATACAATCATCTGACTAAGTATCATCTAATCCTCTTTAAACTTACATAAGTTACAAACAAACAAAAAAAAGTGCGATAAAGATAAGTCCTAGTACAGTATAAAAAAAAAATCGAATATTCTACCAAATTTACTTTTTTATAGTTTGTTTTTTCTTCGGCATAAATCCTTAAAAAAGATTATCGATTTCCTCTCTCTATAAGAGAGGCAGGGTCCTTATTTGATTTTTCTTTTATTAATATACTCTTTACTTGATTGAATTAGGAATGGGATCCATATTCCATATAATATATCAAAACTTCAGTGTACAATTTGAATGAGATAGATTGTTTCAAATAATTGAGGTTACACAAAATCAGAGCCAAAAAAGAATAAAGAAGAGACTTTTCCGATTAAAAGGATTTTATCAAAAGAATTTAAGTCATTTTGTACCGTACAAATAAGAATTCCATTTGTGTATGTGCTACCGGGAAAGATAGGGTACTCGATTCGATTTCATTATACGGATCGGGAGGAATCGAAAAGGCAAAATTCAGTGAGGTAGCTCTTGGAATCCTGAAGATGATGCTACCAATAATTGTACTAATCCACATGTGTCTTTATCCATCTCTATCGATACTAGTTGAAGAAATGAAATGAAAATGACCCTATTTGTATTTGCTTTGATGAAAAACGAAAATAAAGAAAATAAATTATATAAAATAATATTAATATTAAGGATCCACTTTGGGAATGAAATTCTGCTATTTGTACCCCTTATTACAGATTATAGAAAATGAAGAGATGAATTGATGTATTTTTTTTTATTGGATTATTGGTTATTTGTCGGGACTGACGGGGCTCGAACCCGCAGCTTCCGCCTTGACAGGGCGGTGCTCTGACCAATTGAACTACAATCCCAGGGAAACGAAATACAGCATACATATTCTTCTGATTTCATTCAAACACTTTCTGTTTAGATTTTAAATTGGAATCGCCTCGTTGTAACAGAGTGCGAGTGGTAGGTAATATTGATATCCACACGCATATAGATTTTAGTGATAATGGCACGAATTACTAGTTATCTTTTCGTTATTTCAAATAAATCGTTATTTCAAATAAAAATCGCAAAATC